TAGAAAGAGATTTCCCTAATGACAAAGCTTTTAACGCCGCCCAATATCCTTTCCTTTTCCAAATATTTTTACGAATACGCTTTTTTGATATAGAAGTACGTTTTTTTGGAACTGCCATTTGAAAATCATTGTTATAGTTGGATGTGAAAGACATCTATTATTCAAAACAAATTATTATTTCTTATTCATTATCTATTTTTTCTATAAATAATATTCTCTTCATAAAAAAGAAATATAGATATGTAAAAGATCCGTTAAATTGGATCAAAAATTACTCGAAATAATAAAATTTTGATTCCATACAAGATTTGTCAAACCAAAAATTTTTGGTTTGGAACTCTTAGTTCTCCTCTCAAATTTATATCTTTAGAATCTGCTAGGTCATAGAAATGAAACTTAATGATTTAATAAAAATAAAGAAAGAACCTAAAAGACCTTGATTTTCGTCATTCTAGACTTTATTTACAACTAATAAAATACCTCAATTGTAAACTTTTGCCTACTAAAAAACTTGAGTCTTTTTTTAGTCAAACTCGAGAAAAGAATACACCTAAATTCAATTTTGAAATTCGAATCAGATTACTAATAAATCTGTTAAAGGATACGTGGTTTGATAAAAAAATATCTCAGGCGTTTTTTACCCTTTCTCGATAAAAAAAGTTCATTTTAGATCTATAATATTCTAACGTTTACTAAGAAATCGTTTTGATTGAAATGGAAAACAATCAATCCCATAATGAATTAGTTAATGCGTTGAAAGAAACTAACTAAACTCAAGAGTTTTTATTTCATTAGACCGATGACCTTAGTTAATCCTATAATTCATATCAGCATCAAGTACTCTTTTTAGCGTAATTTTTTATCCTTGCTCTATGAATCTAAATTATTATTACGAGAATTTCTCGTAATAATAATTTAGATTTGCATTTTCATGTTATAAGTATTCATTTTTATATCTAACTTGGTCATCTCATTTGACCAATTGTAACTTCTTGTTTTGAATATTTGATTTGAACGATTCTGAAAAGACTCAGAATAAATACTAATCTAAAATTATTTAAAATTATTAAATAAGTTAGTGCATATCTTGATTTTTTATTGACTTTTTTCGAACGAGGTAAGATCCGGTGAATCGGAAACAATTAATTAAGAATAAAAAACTTTTTTTATGGAACAGACATATCAATATGCGTGGATAATACCTTTCCTTCCACTTCCAGTTCCTATGTTAATAGGGTTGGGACTTCTTCTTTTTCCGACGGCAACAAAAAGTCTTCGTCGTATGTGGTCTTTTCAGAGTGTTTTATTGTTAAGTATAGTCATGATTTTTTCCATGAATCTGTCTATTCAGCAAATAAATAGCAGTTATGTCTATCAATATGTATGGTCTTGGATTATCAATAATGATTTTTCTTTAGAATTCGGATACTTGATCGACCCGCTTACTTCTATTATGTTAATATTAATCACTACTGTTGGAATTATGGTTCTTATTTATAGTGATAATTATATGTCTCATGACCACGGATATTTGAGATTTTTTGCTTATATGAGTTTTTTCAGTACTTCCATGTTGGGATTAGTTACTAGTTCAAATTTGATACAAATTTATATTTTTTGGGAATTAGTTGGAATATGTTCGTATCTATTAATAGGATTTTGGTTCACACGACCTGTTGCAGCAAAGGCTTGTCAAAAGGCGTTTGTAACTAATCGTGTTGGCGATTTTGGTTTATTATTAGGCATTTTAGGGTTTTATTGGATAACGGGGAGTTTCGAATTTCGTGATTTATTCCAAATCTTCAATAACTTGATTTCTAATAATGAGGTCAATTTTTTATTTGTTACTTTGTGTGCTATTCTATTATTTGCCGGTGCGATTGCGAAATCTGCACAATTTCCCCTTCATGTATGGTTACCTGATGCAATGGAAGGGCCAACTCCTATTTCGGCCCTTATACATGCTGCTACAATGGTAGCAGCGGGAATTTTTCTTGTAGCTCGACTTATGCCTCTTTTCATAGTTATACCCCACATAATGAATTTTATCTCTTTGATAGGGATAATAACAGTTTTTTTAGGAGCTACTTTAGCTCTTGCTCAAAAAGACATTAAGAGGGGTTTAGCTTATTCCACAATGTCTCAACTGGGTTATATGATGTTAGCTCTAGGTATGGGGTCTTATCGCAGTGCTTTATTTCATTTGATTACTCATGCTTATTCCAAAGCATTATTGTTTTTAGGATCGGGATCTGTTATTCATTCAATGGAAACTCTTGTTGGATATTGTCCAAAAAAAAGTCAGAATATGGTGCTTATGGGAGGTTTAACAAAACATCTACCAATTACTAAAAATTCTTTTTTATTAGGTACACTTTCTCTTTGCGGTATTCCACCCCTTGCTTGTTTTTGGTCCAAAGATGAAATTCTTAATGATAGTTGGTTGTATTCACCTATTTTTGGAATAATAGCTTGGTCTACGGCGGGATTAACCGCATTT